GTCTTACTCCATAACTTTGAGGGAACAATAGCCTGACAAATGGTTCGGTCCGATTTGGCATTTAGGTACCAAACAGACCCCATCATTCATTTGAGATATTGATAAGGTGAATACCAGTACATTCAATGCTAGGCATAATGAGTATAAAGTCCTCAAAAAATTTCTTTTCGTGCTATGAACTTTAAGGTGTATGAAGTTTCATATTTGATTTTTTAAGCCGAACGATAGAGACTTCATTTAACTTAAAACGATCTAGGCCAGAGGCAGACCTACGTCAAGATAACCCCACCTTTGAAACACTTTGGTAGTGCTCCTGGATCAGAATCCCAAATAATGAATCAGAGCACATGGAGCCATCTCCTTATCTTATTTTTCTGTCAAGAAAAAATATGGTGGATTGGCTGATATTTCTATCAGTTAATGAAAGAGCCCAATGCAAAAAAAATGCATGTTGGGTCTTTGAAACAGTTCAGATCATTTTGATAATAATAAGTTTGATCTGTTTTACCGAGAAGGTCTACGGTTCGAGTCCGTATAGCCCTATAAATAAAATGAAAATAAATAAAATAAAATGAAAATTTGAAATACAAAATTGTATAATTTTCATTTCTTCATTCTTGTTTGTTGCGAAAAGAATAAAGATTCAAATTTTAACTTACATCATTTTTTTATACATCTCATGAAAAAAAAATTGGATTTCTTTCTTCTTTTCTTTGATCTATTTATCAATTTTCAATTAAATCAGTGATGAGTCAATTAAAAAAGAAAGACTTATCTTCCTATGAAGATCAAACGTAATGCTTATTGTCCAATTTTCTTTAAATTAAAGAAAATTAAATAATGATGTCTAAATAGGAAACTTTTTCAATTTCAATTAAAAATATATTTAATAACTATTTTGAATCATTCCTTATAAGTGGAATCTTTAGTACTCAAAAAATAGGAAATCATTTAATCTATCCTATTGAGTCACTTGAAGATGCAGGTTCAAAAAGTTAGTCGTTTATATATTTCTATTTCTTTCTATTATCTATAGATTCTTTATGTATGTTAAAGATGCTGTCTTGCTAAGACTTTTTCAGAAAAATCGTTCTATATATCTCTATATATCATATAGAGAAGAAGAAGTCTAGATTACGATGTCTATGGACAGCTGAACCAATGACTATTCATGATTCCATAATTGAATCAATTCCATACCGGTTCCAAATTAGAGGAATATTATGGTAAAACTTCGTTTGAAACGATGTGGTAGAAAGCAACGTGCGACTTGAAGGACACGATCCGTTGTGGATTTTTACATCCACCATTTTCGATTTATCTAGGAATGAGGGTGCTCTTGGCTCGACATTGTTTGTTCTGTTACACTCGAACCCTTCGTTTTTTGTTGGGTTGAAAATAGTCCACGATGGAGCTCGAGTAGAAAGGATTAATTCATTTCTCGGGGGCAAGGATCTAGGGTTAATGCCAATTAATCAATTGGACCAACTTCGTAAATTTATCTTCCATATATAGAAATCGAAAGGATCCAATTCGAGCAAGTTTCCAATTCAAAAGCAAAACTTGTTGGAATTGATCAAACTTTTTTCGATTCAAAGTGTATCATGCGGGAATCAACTGTCCATAGGATTCTTTGCTAGAAAGAAATCAAAAAGGGTATGTTGCTGCCATTTTGAAAGGATTAAGAAGCACCGAAGTAATGTCTAAACCCACTGATTTAAAATAAGGATAAAGGATCTAAGAACAAGGAAACACCATTTTAATTGTCTCGATAGTCTCAATAACTGGATCAGACTAAAGAATCCAAATAGAATTTAAACGAGACAAACAAAAAGGAGTAAAGACCACTCAATAAATGAAATTGACTAAAGATTTTTCCTTTGAGCTATTTGAGAGTTATCCGACTTGAGTTATGAGTACGAATGGTTTCTTTTTCATTTTCAGTAAGAAAAAAAAAGACTGAAATCATAGTCTAATTGATGGCCCATTTGTCATTTAATTTCTTAGAATTGCATACATAGACAAACCTTTGAATCAAATCATTTTTTCTCGAGCCGTACGAGGAGAAAACTTCCTATACGGTTCTAGGGGGGGTATTGTTCATCTATATCTATCCCAATGAGCCGTCTATCAAATCGTTGCAACTGATGTTCGATCCCGAAGAGAAGGAAAAGATCTTAGAAAAGTGGGCTTTTATGATCCAATAAAGAATCAAACTTATTTAAATGTTCCTGTTATTCTATATTTCCTTGAAAAAGGTGCTCAACCCACAGGAACTGTTCAGAATCTTTTAAAGAAAGCGGAAGTTTTTAAGGAACTTCCGTCTAATCAAATGAAATTCAATTAAAGAAAAAAGAAATACCTAAGGGGGGGTAGCGACTTGTATATAACTTTGGATAATTTTTTTTCTACTTGTTTTTTTGATTCCCCCCCTTTTTTCTGCTGTATTCGTATCTATTTATTATTGTTTACGGCGAATCCGATGGTCTAGAACGACAAA